TATTCCTTCTATGTCGTAGGGTTAAAACCAAAAAATATTTGTTGTTTTCTCGATGTTTTCTCACGTTTTCGATAAAACCCTCTCGTAAAAGTATTTTAACAATACTTTGGCTGATATTAGTAGATGCTACTCGAACCACGCTTTTTCTATACATATCGGCATTTCGTATAGAGGTTATTATGTCAGCAATAGTATCACTACCCATGATTAATTAAAATGATTGGTGCCTCCAAATTTGGATATAATCAACATGCTTTTTTACGTATTTTTTTTTAGGAATTATGAATATTCATTTTGAAAGGTATATACGTGAGACAAAATCTACTAAAAGAATCTTAATCTATTTATTTTAAATACCCTACTATAACCTATAACCATATCGTGGTCTCGTTTTATAATACCTCGGGAGCTAATGAAACTATTTTAGTAAAATTGAACTGTCTCAATTCTCGGGCAATCGCACCAAAAACTCGAGTTCCTTTTGGATTTCCTTCTTGATCAATCACAACTGCAGCATTGTCATCATATCGTATTATCATACCGTTGTCACGTTTAAGTTCTTTACAAGTACGTACAATTACAGCTCTGACCACTTCTGATCTTTCTAGAGGCATGTTTGGAACTGCGTCTTTGATCACAGCAACAATAACGTCACCAATATGAGCATATCGACGATTGCTAGCTCCTATGATTCGAATACACATCAATTCTCGAGCCCCGCTGTTATCTGCTACATTCAAATGGGTCTGAGGTTGAATCATATCATTTTATTTTATTTATTTTTTTTTTTATCTGTTTTTTACAATACAAAGTTCTTTACAATAAAAAGTTCGAAGAAAAAAAGAAATATTATTTGTTCAAAAAAAGAAACCTGCACCCGCTATTTTTAAGGCCTATTTCTTTTTTATCCCGAAATGATGAATTGAGCTCGTATCGGCATTTTAGACGCTGCTATTGAAATAGCCCTTCTGGCTATATTTTCTGTTACTCCACCCATTTCATAAAGGATTCGACCTGGTTTAACAACAGCTACCCAATATTCGGGAGAGCCTTTACCTGAACCCATCCGTGTTTCTGCGGGCCTTACTGTAACTGGTTTATCTGGAAATATACGGACCCATATTTTTCCACCGCGACGTGCATTTCGTGTCATTGCTCGTCGACCTGCTTCTATTTGTCTAGATGTGATCCAAGCGGGTTCAAGTGCCTGAAGAGCGTATTTACCAAAACAAATAGTATTACCTCGATAAGACATTCCCTTCATTCTTCCTCTATGTTGTTTACGGAATCTGGTTCTTTTGGGGTTATAGTTGATGGTTTTTTTTGAATTCCATCTCTACTACAGAACTGGACGTGAGAGTTTCTTCTCATCCAGCTCCTCGCGAATAAATCAATTCAAAATCTTGAATTTGAATTCAATTCATATAGAAAATAATTTGAATTAAGTTTAATAAGTAATATACTGAATCATGGATTTCATTTAATCTAGATCAAATATATTATTAATTTGTATATCTTTTTTTTATCGATAACTAAATCTAAATATATTAAATAACTATTTATTCTTTTTTTTTTATCTATTTTTTATTTATCTATTTTAGTTTATTTATCTATTTTAGTTTATTTATCTATTTTAGAATGTTTTATAATGTTAAAACAAATCTTTCTTTTGTTTTACTCTTTATCGTATTCGTATTGGATTGACCCAATTTTAGCAATCCAAGAAAATAAAGTTTTCGCGGGCGAATATTTACTCTTTCCATTTCTATTTCAGTTCTCTCATTAGTTCATAATTTTTCCGAATAGATGAATTGGTCTCTGGTCGGTTCCGCCATCCCGATCAATGAATCATTCGAATTCTTTTTCACTAAAATCTTTTGAATTCACAGGTTCCATCGTTCCCATCGCTTCTTAATTAATGGTTAGGTCTGAATTCTACAACGGAGCTATTAGTTTTTGAGTCAATATTCTTAGTCTTTATTGGCTCGAAGCTCTTTCTTTTTTGTTCGATGAGCAGATCCATTTAATGATGAATCCGTATTGATGCTTTATTACGCAGATTTTTTCTGAGATGACTCATAGACCTTACATATTGGAATTCTATATCTATATCATCAATATTCTTTATTCTTTTTCTTTCTTTCTCTCATCCTTCCATTTATCCATACCCTTTCTTTTTGATTTCGATTGACAACTTAGAAATTTTTTTAATAAAAAAGATTTCAGTTGCTACAACAATATGACCAATATATCATATCTTGACTGGTTCTTTGGATCCAGATAATACGAAGTGATGAGTTGGTTATTACTTCTATAGTTATTTGTTTATACTATGAGGCTGGTTTTTTATACTAACCCTCAAAAAACCAACGAGTCACACACTAAGCATAGCAATTTTATCAAAAGATTCATTGAATTTTTATTAAACTCTATAGAATTATAATTGTTCGTTTTTTTTATTGAACATAAAAAAAAAGAATAAACGAATTGATCATTTTTT